TCAAAAATTCATATAGTCCTTATTCATTGAGATTCGTGGACAATTCGGATTAATATTTAGAGATAGATATTATTATCCTCTGGTTTCCCCTTATCAAACAAATTGAAATGATTGAAGTTTTTCTATTTGGAATTGTGTTAGGTCTAATTTTTATAACTTTGGCTGGATTATGCATAACTGCGTATTTACAATACAGACGTGGTGATCGGTTGGACCTTTGATTAAGTAAAACCCGATTGGTCTCCTCCTTTCTTGAACTTGAATCTGCAGGAGTGAAAATTCAGAATGTTGTTTGTTTCAGTTAGTGAAGTTATTTAGTATAGTTTGACCTAACAAGAATGGAATCACGCTCTGTAGGATTTGAACCTACGACATTGGGTTTTGGAGACCCACGTTCTGCCGAACTGAACTAAGAGCGCTTTCTTAGTACGGACTGTAAAGAAAGGTATTCTTTTTGTAACTCTAATATATCATATACTATTATCATAAGATGCAAAATTCTTAGTAGTATTTCTAAATTTAATGTATACCACCTTGCTGCTCACAGAAAAAGTAATAGGTAGGGATGACAGGATTTGAACCTGTGACATTTTGTACCCAAAACAAACGCGCTACCAAACTGCGCTACATCCCTTTCAATTGAGTTACAGTATCATTATCGGTATTTCTTTCATTGATATGCATCATTTATTTATGTTTTTTGGTCTCATTTTTTTTATATAACATATAATAATACCATAAATAAATGATATACATATGAAACCAAAATGCTCAGGAAGGAATCTTTTTTGATGTTTTAAGAGAAGGAAAGTTTATCTACCGAATGATTGTACATTTTTTTAATTAGGAATTCCACCTCTAACTAGAAGCGATTCGTAACTACATATACAATGTATTTCAATAAAAATACAATAAGGAGGATTTTCAATGCGAGATCTAAAAACTTATCTCTCCACGGCACCGGTAATAAGTACTCTATGGTTTGGATCTTTGGCGGGTCTATTGATAGAGATCAATCGATTTTTCCCAGATGCGTTGATATTCCCTTTTTTTTCATTCTAGTTCGAGTTAGGAATTTCTATTTTTTTGTTACTTTCTTCATTTCGGATTGGAACTATAAGAGTTGAGTGAATCAAAAATTCAAAGGAGGTTCATGGCCAAAGGTGGTAAAGATGCCCGGGTAACGGTTATTTTAGAGTGTATCAGCTGTGTTCGAAAGAGTATTAATAAGGAATCCACGGGTATTTCCAGATATATTACTCAAAAGAATCGACACAATACGCCTAATCAATTGGAATTAAAAAAATTCTGTCCCTATTGTTTCAAACAGACGATTCATGGGGAGGTAAAGAAATAGATTACATTAGTTTCTATATGTAAACCTGTCAAATATCAGCAAAAAATAACATTATTATCATCATTATATAATATATAATGGTCTATTTATATATATCTATATATAAATATAATATAACAAACAAATAGAAACAAATCCTATTTCGTAATTTGAATTAATTTGAATCTGTCGGAACCAGGATTTCGGAATAAGGAATCAAAAAATTATGGATAAACCCAAACGACGCTTTCTGAAATCCAAGCGATCTTTTCATAGTCGATTGCCCCCGATTGGGTCGGGGGATCGAATTGATTATAGAAACATGAGTTTAATTAGTCGATTTATTAGTGAACAGGGAAAAATATTATCTAGACGAGTAAATAGATTGAACTTGAAACAACAACGATTAATTACTAGTGCTATAAAACAGGCTCGTATTTTATCTTTATTACCCTTTCTTAATAATGAGAAACAATTTGAAAGAACCAAGCCCGCTCCTAGAACCTTAGGCTTTGGAACCAGAAAAAAATAAGCTCATTCTTCAATTGAATCCAAATTACAATCCGAACTCAAACGCAGAATAATGTTTTTTTTTATTGAACATGTTCTGAATATTTATATTTTAATCCTCTGTTTTTATCATCCTAATTTCGTTTATTTCGATTCCACTTTCCCGGAGTTGATTCTCCGGGTAACGCCGTTTAAATCATTTCGATGCATTTCTTCCAATCTCCTTATTTCATGATCTCATTTAAAATTATATAAAGACAATTCCTATTTGATATAGCTATTTGTGCGAGTATTTTACGATTAAGAAACAATTGCTTCTTCTGCAGATCGTGTATTAATTTACTATAACTATGCGATACCCTATTCCCGCGAATTACTGCGTTTAGCCGAAGAATCCACAAACGACGAAAATCCCTCTTTTTTCTATCTCTATCCCGATGAGACGAAACCAAAGCTCTTATTTTATGTTGAGTAATAGTTCGAGTAAGCCTTGAATGAGCTCCTCGAAAGCTTGCTGCAAATAAACGAATTTTTGTTCTACGCCTCCGAGCTATATATCCTCGTATAATTCTGGTCATTGACTAAATGGCACTTTTATTACTAACTAAATGCATTTTTTTTTCTTTTAGTTATTATTTTCCCTTTCTATATAATAACAAAACGATTGTTCCAATGTATAAAATAAAAATTCCAACGGCTTTTGCTACTATAACTCTTCCCTCCCGACCACCATATTTGTTTGTTTATTTTTTTCTAGGCATTTTACACCAAACTAAGAATTTGTATTAGTATTAGATGTCAAAAATAGATATAAATGAATGGATAAACTAAATGAAATGGTAGGTTCCATCGTTTCTATGGTTCTTTTTTAAATAAAACAATAAAACGGTGAGGTCCTCTATATACACCGGAGCCGCCTCCCCTTCATTTAACTAACAAGGTTATTGGTCACTTGTACAGTTCACATTGCTCTACCTATGAATTATCTAGTACTAGATCTTTCACAATAAGATCGATTTGTATAGTAACGGTATTTAATTAGGAAAATTGGCTGGGTAGCTGATCCTGTTAGTCCGTTAGTTCTTTCAAGAATGCGAGCATAAGTTTAAAGACAATAAGGATTTCTCCGCTTAATGAAATAAGCATTTGCTACCACTGGATACTTTTTTCTTATCATAAATTGAGGTGAATAAATTTACACCAATATAAAACCATAAGTTTCATACACAAACAATAAGGATATGATAGATTCATTTTTTAAATTTAGATAATGAATAGAGTTCTTCGATTCTATCCTATTCATAGGTTTTGATTTTGTCCTCAATTATACTATATAGGTTTGAACGAGTCGCACATACACCCTAGTACATGTTCCTCGACGCTGAGGACAGCCCCGAAGAGCAGGGGATTTTGTGACATTTCTGATTGGCTGTCTTGTATTTCTAATAAGTTGTTTAATAGTTGGCATGATGAATCATATCCATAATGGGATGGTTTAGATCGATCCTAACCAGATAATTTAGTTAATAGAATTTTGAATTCAGTAAAAAGATAAAATACCAAATCAGGCTATTTGCGTGAAATACAGGGCAGTTTCATTCATCCGTCATCTGCTACAAGATCAACAATTCCATGAGCTTGGGCTTCTGTTGCTGACATAAACACATCTCTTTCCATGTCTTCTGATACAATCCATAAGGGTTTGCCCGTTCTTTGTACATAAATCTCTGTCAGGGTTTCGCGCAATTTCAGAAGTTCTTCCGCTTCTAGGACAAATTCTACTGTTTGGGCCTCAAAATAAGAACTAGCAGGTTGATGAATCATTACCCTGATGATGTGACATAAAAAAAGTTATTCTATTTCTCATGATGAGGCGAAGAAAAAAGAGCAAATTGAACAACCGTACAGGCATCTTTTGCACGTTGCATACGGCTCTACAATGTAATTTACTTTCACTTTCCATCGAAGAAAAATAAAAACTATCAGATCTAGATCTGTAAATTTTCCAGTTTGCCATCTTTACTTTCTTTTACCGAGCTAAATACTATGATGGCTCCGTTGCTTTATATATTTATTTCGTAAGCCGGCAATCCCAAAGTTTCTTTTCGATTTAATCAAATAAAAAAATAGAATAAGTTAAGGGAAAAAGAATCAATTTTATTTTTTTCGTACTCTTTCATAACATAAAGATTGTTCATAGCCTCCCCGTGTGAAAACAAAAAAGTTTAAAAGTTTGTGCCGCTGAAACAAACTCCCGATATATAAAAATGAAAATATTTTTTAATCTCATCCTACTCTCTCGATACATAATCTAATGTTTTGGTTTTGAAAAAAAATAAAAAGAATTTTCATATCGAATTCGAAGTGCCATGCTATTATTACTTAATATTCCTATTTCATATGGCGAAGGCATAGTTTTCTTTTGTCTTTGCAACTAAAAAAAACTCATTGGCGCCAAGCGTGAGGGAATGCTAGACGTTTGGTAATAGCCCCTCCGACCAATAGAAAAGATCCCATTGAAGCGGCTAATCCCATGCATATTGTATGTACAGTTGGTCGCACAAATTGCATAGTATCATAAATAGCAACTCCAGGTATTACCCACCCACCGGGAGAGTTTATAAAAAAAAATAAATCTTTGGTATCATTTTCTATACTGAGATATACCATAAGACTAATAAGTTGATTCGAGATCTCACTATCAACCCCCTGGCCTAAAAAAAGGAGTCTTTCTCGATAAAGTCGGTTAATTAGGATTCAACTATCTCCCTTCGAAACCATACATGCACCTTTTGATGCATACGGTTCAAAACAATTGGGGAAAAATCAATGTGTATTGTATATTTCCGCCACTTTCTTTTTTCCTAGCAGGTTCTTTCTAACAAAGGAACTTTTTTATTTCCTATTTCACATATTTCAAAAAGGCTACGTTTTTTCCTTTTCCCTAGAATTCGACAAGAAGGCATTAAACTTATCGAACTAACTTTTCATTGATGTATTGTTTTCACCGATATTCAATCCAAATCACGATGCTATTTTCTTGTTCCTGAATGGGACTCTTTAATATTTTTAGGTTTATGCTCTACTCCGGGTAAAGATCCACTTTATTTTTATTTGCATATATAGGACAAATGTTCCTAATAACATTACCGTTTCTTTTTGCTTTGCTACACAACCTTACTTTTTTTTTTATTTTTTTTTTAATTAATATCATTATATTAATTAAGAGATCTCCTATGGAAACCATTCAAGTGAAAATAATACATATATTTCCCATTCGTGTTTTCTAAACGGAGCCTGGATACTTCATTTTATTTTATTGGTTCAGCCAAGTCAACCATAAACTATTTGAATTGTAATTGATAATATTAATCCGAACCCCCCCACAAAAAAGGATCTAATTAATTGTACTTCACGCTTCAATTTTTTGATGATTCAATCAACCATTTTACATTTTAGGGTGAAACATAGGATATCTCGGAAAGATAACGGGGAAATCCCATATGACCCAAGATATCTGACAAGCCGCACTATATGTCAATCCAAGTTGAATATGCCTCTCCAGGAAGTCGAAAGGGTACTCTTGGAACACCAATAGGCATGCAATAAAAAAATAAGGACTTTAAGGACTCTATTTCACTTTGATGTGGAAACGTAACAATGGGTTTATTATCTTCATAAGAGTAACCTTTTTTATCATAATCATCAACAAATTGTAGATTAGAAAAGTTTAATCTAAAGAAAACAAAAAAAAATCTTAGTAAAGTAAAATTCTTACGAATAGGCGGGTCCTTTGAAAGCTGATAGGGACACACAGTTGCTCATATAAAATAAAGTGGTATTAACCCCTCATTGCATATTGGTACTTATCGGGTATAAAATAAATCTGTTTCTCTTTGTTCCTACAAACAGAATACCAATAGAATAGAAAAATAGAAATCCCTGTTTCGCGATAATCTACTGAAAGGGACGAGGTCCATAATTTTTTCCAATGCAATAAAATTTCATTTTTTCTTTTAAGAGGTATTTCTATGGGTTTACCTTGGTATCGTGTTCATACCGTCGTATTGAATGATCCCGGTCGGTTAATTGCTGTCCATATAATGCATACAGCTCTGGTTGCTGGTTGGGCCGGTTCGATGGCTCTATATGAATTAGCAGTTTTTGATCCCTCTGACACAGTTCTTGATCCAATGTGGAGACAAGGTATGTTCGTTATACCCTTTATGACTCGTTTAGGAATAACCAATTCATGGAGTGGTTGGAGTATCACAGGGGGGGCTATAACTAATCCAGGTATTTGGAGTTATGAAGGTGTGGCAGGGGCACATATTGCATTTTCTGGTTTGTGCTTCTTGGCCGCTATTTGGCATTGGGTCTATTGGGATCTAGAAATATTTTTTGATGACCGTATAGGAAAACCCGTTTTGGATTTGCCCAAAATATTTGGAATTCATTTATTTCTCTCAGGAGTGGCTTGCTTTAGTTTTGGTGCATTTCATGTAACTGGCTTGTATGGTCCTGGAATATGGGTTTCTGATCCTTATGGACTAACTGGAAAAATACAACCCGTAATTCCGGCGTGGGGTGTGGAAGGTTTTGATCCTTTTGTTCCAGGAGGCATAGCTTCTCATCATATTGCAGCAGGGACATTGGGGATATTAGCTGGCCTATTCCATCTTTGTGTCCGCCCGCCCCAACGTCTATACAAAGGATTACGTATGGGCAATATTGAAACCGTTCTTTCCAGTAGTATTGCTGCTGTTTTTTTTGCCGCTTTTGTAGTTGCTGGAACCATGTGGTATGGTTCAGCAACTACGCCGATCGAATTATTTGGACCCACTCGTTATCAATGGGATCAGGGATACTTCCAGCAAGAAATATATCGAATAGTTGGCACTGGTCTCTCCGAAAATAAAAGTTTATCGGAAGCTTGGTCTAAAATTCCTGAAAAATTGGCCTTTTATGATTACATAGGCAATAATCCAGCAAAGGGGGGATTATTTAGAGCGGGTTCAATGGACAACGGTGATGGAATAGCTGTTGGATGGTTAGGACACCCCATCTTTAGAGATAAAGAAAGGCGCGAACTTTTTGTACGTCGTATGCCTACTTTTTTTGAAACATTTCCAGTTGTTTTGATAGACATAGACGGAATTGTTAGAGCGGATGTTCCTTTTAGAAGGGCAGAATCGAAGTATAGTGTCGAACAAGTAGGTGTAACTGTTGAGTTTTATGGTGGCGAACTCAACGGAGTCAGTTATAGCGATCCTGTTACTGTTAAAAAATATGCTCGACGCGCTCAATTGGGTGAAATTTTTGAATTTGATCGTGCTACGTTGAAATCGGATGGGGTTTTTCGTAGCAGTCCAAGAGGTTGGTTTACTTTTGGACATGCTTCCTTTGCTTTGCTCTTTTTCTTCGGACATATTTGGCATGGTGCGAGAACCCTGTTCCGAGATGTTTTTGCTGGTATTGACCCAGATTTGGATGCTCAAGTAGAATTTGGAACATTCCAAAAACTTGGAGATCCAACTACAAGAAGACAGGTAGTCTGATACAACATTTTTTCGCTTCTATTTAATTTTATTTGGAGCAGTTGACATAGGCAAGGTATCATAGAAATATTGATTTAAACCATTGTACGCTCTTTGACTCCTGCTCTTTCTTTCTCCGTGAAATAATCACAAATAAACATAATTAGGTACGGAAGTTATAATTGTAAATCACAATTGAATCTATGGAAGCATTGGTTTATACATTCCTTTTAGTCTCGACTCTAGGAATTATTTTTTTCGCTATCTTTTTTCGAGAACCTCCTAAAGTTCCAACAAAACAAAAAAGATGAAATTATTTTTAATTATCTCAATTGAAGTAATGAGCCCTCTTAGAGGGCTCATTACTTCAACTAGTCCCCGTGTTCGTCGAATGGATCTCGTAGTTGTTGAGAGGGCTGCCCAAAAGCGATATATAAGGCGTACCCAGTAAAACTGACAAGTAAACCAGATATAGAGATGGCAACTAGGGTTGCTGTTTCCATTGTTATATAATTTCAAGATCGCAATATATCTATGATAAGATTATTTATTTACAACGTAATGGTATACAAAGTCAACATATCTTAATCAATATACTAGGATTTATGGCTACACAAACCATTGAGGTTAGTTCTAAATCTGTTTCAAAACGAACTAACACAGGATCGTTATTAAAACCATTAAATTCAGAATATGGTAAAGTGGCTCCCGGGTGGGGAACTACCCCTTTGATGGGTGTTGCAATGGCTCTTTTTTCAATATTTCTATCTATTATTTTGGAAATTTATAATTCTTCCGTTTTACTGTATGGAATTTCAATGAATTAGATCCATAAGATATACGAAATCGTAGCTTTGCAATACAAAGAGAATCTTTTTTTAGGTTTTAGTCCATTCTATTTTGGTAGTTCGACCGTGGAATTTATTTTTTATGTACTGTATTTCCGGAATATGAGTGTGTGACTTGTTAGAATGGCTTCTATTGATAATACAGAGAACGGGTCTGTCATCTTTCTTGATAGAGATGGTTCTACCTCGTCGGATATAGATTTTAATATCTGGAACACGGAATAACGGAATATATGAAATAAATCAAGAAATATTGGAACTATGATTCATACTTAATATTCATACCTTAATGAACGGAATCCAACAAATTTTCAAAAAGAAATAACATTATAAATTCAAACTATGGACGGTTTTTATTCTTTCAAGTTTCTATTTATGCTTATTTTGTACAAAAAAATACGTGCGTTTTTTTTTTTATTTTTAGTCATTAGATCGATTCAATGAATAAGTGATGATCTTGTGGTTTTTACTCATGGAATCGTTATTTGGTCTTAGCTTGGTTTGGAGATTTTATTGAATCAGGGTGGTTTTAGTATGAATCTGAGGTTTCAGTCTATTCATAGAGTCCTAACAAGATAAATTCCTATCAATAATAACGAAAAAAATAGTAAAACCAGATTCTATTTATTTAATTTATATGTTCTATGTATACAAACAAAAAGACTAAATCAAAGAAATAGGTAAAGAGAAAATTCAAGAAGCCTGTAACAATCAACATATGAATGAGCCAACTTGATATTGTGGCATTATCATCACAAAAAAAGAGCTTTCGTATTTTTTTGTGATCTTTAGAGAAAAGAAAAAATAGGAGTATTCATAAGTTTTAAATAATTGATTACCTATAATATATATTGCAATTTGAGGTGTTTCTGCTTGAGCTGTACGAGATAAAAGTCTCACATACAGTTCTAAGAGAGGGAGTTTCTTTGGTTTACCTATCTCAATAAAATCTATGATTGGTTTGAAGAACGTCTAGAGATTCAGGCGATTGCAGATGATATAACGAGTAAATATGTGCCTCCTCATGTCAATATATTTTATTGTATAGGAGGAATTACGCTTACTTGTTTCTTAGTACAAGTAGCTACGGGATTTGCTATGACCTTTTACTATCGTCCAACCGTTACTGAGGCTTTTGACTCTGTTCAATACATAATGACGGAAACTAAGTTTGGTTGGTTAATCCGATCGGTTCATCGATGGTCGGCAAGTATGATGGTCCTAATGATGATCCTGCATGTATTTCGTGTATATCTCACGGGTGGGTTTAAAAAACCCCGCGAATTGACTTGGGTTACGGGTGTGGTTCTGGCTGTATTGACCACATCTTTTGGTGTAACTGGTTATTCTTTACCTCGGGATCAAATTGGTTATTGGGCGGTCAAAATTGTCACAGGTGTACCTGAAGGTATTCCTGTAATAGGATCGCCTTTGGTAGAGTTATTACGTGGAAGTGCTAGTGTGGGACAATTCACTTTAACTCGGTTTTATAGTTTACATACTTTTGTATTGCCTCTTCTTACTGCCGTATTTATGTTAATGCACTTTTCAATGATACGTAAACAAGGTATTTCAGGTCCCTTATAGAAATAGAAAAGATAGATCATAACTATTTGGAATAAAAAATCGTTTTTCACTTGGTAGAGGAACAATAGGTTTTCATTGCTATAAGTATGGATTATTGAAAAGAATAAGACATGTCTTTGGATATTTCTCTTCAACTATGTACTGTATTTTATTTGATACGAATAGTTGAAGTGAATTCTCCGAAGAGAAAAAATGGATTATGGCAATGTGTGACTTGAACTACTGATTTGGCCGTGCAGACATATGCTCTTAATTATCTGCCACATTTTAATTCATAACCAAACGTGTTCTTGTTTCAACCATCGGCGTAATCTCGTGTAAGTCGGTTCGATTGAAGATAATTTTTTCTATGATCCACAGTAGACCTAAGTCGGGTTGTGTTTCTAGGCTTCGTAAGATCCAGTCTACTAAGTAATGAGGTAGCATAATTCAGATTTTTTTCTATCTATTTTACTAATAGTATGAAAATGCATTCATTTCTTTTGCATTGATTAAATTGATAACATTATCGGAGTGAAACAAAGGATCTAAAGAAGAACATAGGCTACACTTTGTTAGTAACAAGTAAACCCTTTCCTTTGCATGTAAAAAGTATCCAACTATCTTGGGTAGAAACAAAAATATAGAGGTTTGAGACGACCCAAAAAGCATTTTATCATGATCAACTTTGTAAGCCTATTGGGGTGTTGAGTATTTACTTGTAAGACCAGAGCGATGAATAGTTAGGTTGTTGTAACTGTGGATAAAGGGATGGAATCTGGTAAAAGTTTTCTTACTTTATTACATATAAGCATTCATATTTGATCCCTTTGCTTCTTTTGCTCGAGCCGGATGATAAAAAATTATCATATCCGGTTCCTTCGGGGGGTAGATCTATCATCACCTATCTCAATAACAAAAAAACCTGATTTAAATGATCCTGTATTAAGAGCTAAATTGGCCAAGGGGATGGGCCATAATTATTACGGAGAACCCGCATGGCCAAATGATCTTTTATATATTTTTCCGGTAGTCATTTTAGGAACTATTGCATGTAACGTGGGCTTAGCGGTTCTAGAACCATCAATGATTGGTGAACCCGCGGATCCTTTTGCAACTCCTTTGGAAATATTACCAGAATGGTATTTCTTTCCTGTATTTCAAATACTTCGTACAGTACCCAATAAATTATTGGGTGTTCTTTTAATGATTTCAGTACCCGTGGGATTATTAATAGTACCCTTTTTGGAAAATTTTAATAAATTCCAAAATCCATTTCGTCGTCCAATAGCGACAACCATATTTTGGATTGGTACCACAACAGCCCTTTGGTTGGGCATTGGGGCAACATTACCTATTGATAAATCCTTAACGTTGGGTCTGTTTGAAATTAATTAAATTGTAAAAAAATATTATATAATGTGTGTATCTAGGGAATAATTTTTCAAACTGAATTCTCTCCCTAGATACATTTGTTCAATTAGATCCAGTATCTATTCAAAATATATGGATTTTACTAACTAGTTAAAGGTTCAAAACATCTTTTAATTAATAGTTTAATAAATAAGATAAAAATAGATTTAAACTTTATTTTTTGGGAAATCAATTTCGAAATGCTCTTCTAGAATATCCCATATCTGTTTTACATCTGCTATTCGAAAATGTTCTATTTTCATAAGATCCTCTTGACTTTTATTCAAAAAATCTAACAATGTATGTATATTTGAACTTTTAAGGTAATTGTAGATCCTGGGGGGCAATTTTAATTGGTCAATATAAATATATTGCAATGTTCTTTTTTCTTTATTTATCCTTAGTTTAGTGAATCTATCATTAAGGTTAAAAAGAGGTAAAGTCATTTTGTATTTATTGTCCTCTAAATGTAAGTTTTGTTCTTCTACATGTAGAAAGGGTATAAATAAATCAACTAAGTTTCGAGAAGCTTCATGAAGTGCTTCTTTCGGAGTTAAACTTCCATTTGTCCATATTTCGATAAAAAGTATCTCTTGTTTTTCATTCCCATAGGAATGAATGCTATGATTCACATTTTGAACGGGCATGAATACCGCATCTATAGGATAATTTCCGTCTTGAAATTTATTTAACGTTTTTATACGGTATCTACGATTCCGCTCGATTTGTAATCCAATACAAAAATCAATGGGTTCTGTCAAACTAGCTATATACTGTGTATTATCAATGATTTTTACAAAAGGCGGCGAAATGATGTCTTGAGCAGTTACATACCTCGGGCCCCTGACACAAATAGATGCGTCCCAAGTTCCATACAAATTACTTCTCAATACAATCTCTTTCAAATTCATTAAAATTTCATGTACTGACTCTTGAATACCTATTATGGTAGAATATTCGTGTGGTATTTTCTCAGATTTTGCACGTGTGATACACGTTCCGTCTATTTCTCCAAGCAAAGCTCTTCGCATCGTAATACCTATTGTATCGGCTTGACCTTTCATAAGTGGAGACAGAACAAAACGACCGTAATAAAAACGCTTATTGTCTACTTTTGATTCAACACATTTCCACTGTAATGTCCGAGTCGATACTGTTACTTTCTCTCGAACCATAGTAATATTGTTTGCTCCGATCATTGAATCGTTTATTTCTCTTGAATTCTTTTCACTGTTTCTTTTTTTACACACGTCTTTTTTTAGGAGGTCGACAGCCATTGTGTGGCATGGGGGTTACATCTCGTACAAAACTTAATAGTATACCACTTCTACGAATAGCTCGTAATGCTGCATCTCTGCCGAGACCGGGGCCCTTTATCATGACTTCTGCGCTTTTCATACCTCGTTCCAATACAGTATTAATGATGTTTTCTGCTGCGGTTTGCGCAGCAAATGGTGTCCCTCTTTTTGGACCCTTGAATCCACAAGTACCGGCAGAGGACCACGAAATTACCCGACCTCGTACATCTGTAACAGTTACAATGGTATTGTTGAAACTTGCTTGAACATGAATAACTCCGTTTTGTATTCGAGGTTCACTCTTAGATAAATCAATACGTCTATTATTACGTGAACCGATTCTTGATATAGGTTTTACCATATTGTATCATTTCATAAATATGAGTTGGTGAGAGATATATGGATATATCCATTTCATGTTAAAATAAGAGTTTTTTTTGTTATTATTATATTTTTTTTTATTCATTCTAGTATTTATTCGAATTTGTATATAGGGTCTTTTCAAGATTTCTTTTTTGAAAGGTTATCCCTGTCTTTGTTTATGTTTCGGGTTGGAACAAATTACTAGAATTCGTCGTCGCTTTCGAATCAATCGACATTTTTCACAAATTTTACGAACCGAGGCTCTTATTTTCATATTTGGTTTAATTTCGAGTATGTTTTTTTGGTTGTACAAAATTTATTTATATTTATATATAATATCTCTTTTTTCAATTTATAACCTTAAATTGTGTCTTCACGAAAGGTGGAAATTGAAAAAAGGATCTAATTCTTTGTTGCATAGTCTATAAATTATACGTCCTTTGGTTAAATCATAACGATTTATTTCAATTTTTACTCTATTGTCTGTCAGTATCTGTGTCGGATCCTTCCTCCAAACATAACTTAAAATTTGATCTTCATTATCTAACCAAATCTGAGAAACATACCATTGGGAAGTAATTCAATAATTAAATCCTATTGAAACCATGAGTCTACTTTTTTTCTTTCATTCCAAGTAAAACCTATTGAATTCTTAAGTAATAAAGTAGTAGTGATATTAGACAACTAAGAACTCTTTTTTTTTTCACAAAAAGGGAGTTTTTGATAAAATTCGGATATCAGAAAACATTACCATATATAATACAAAATTTCTCCGCCGATTTCTTTTAATCGAGCTTCTCGGTCTGTCATTATACCTCTCGAGGTAGAAAGAATTACAATACCCATACCATTTATAATTCTAGGAATTCGTTGATAGTTAGAATATATTCGTAAACCGGGACGGCTAATTTGTTTTAAATTCAAAAAATTTCTTCTATATGGTTTTTGCCTATTCTTTCGATGTCGTAGGGTTGAAATCAAAAAATCTTGGTTTCTTTCCTCATGTTTTTTCAAGTTTTCGATAAAACCTTCTCGTAAAAGTATTTTACTAAAGTTTTCGATGATGTTAGTCGATGTTATTCGAACCGTTCCTTTTCTATTCATGTCAGCATTTCGTATAGAGGTTATTATATCAGTACTAGTGCCTTTACCCATGATGAACAAATACTCCAAATTTTTATATAATCAACGTGGTAATTTATTCTTTATTTTTTTTCGTTTTTAAATATGTTTAAATATGAAATAAAGGCATATACATGAAATAAAATTTATTAATGAATTTATTTCATTAAAATATCCGACTATAAATTATAATACCTCGGGAGCTAATGATATTATTTTAGTAAAATTGAAATGTCTCAATTCCCTGGCAATTCCACCAAAAACGCGAGTTCCTTTTGGATTTCCTTCTGGATCAATGACAACCGCAGCATTATCATCATATCGTATTATTATACCATTTTCGCGTTTGAGTTCTTTACAAGTACGGACAATTACAGCCCTGACTACTTCTGATCTTTTTAAGGTCATATTGGGTATTACGTCTTTAATCACAGCCAGAATAATGTCACCAATCTGAGCATATCGTCTGTTGCTAGTTCCTATGATTCGAATACACATCAATTCTCGAGCTCCGCTATTGTCTGCTACATTTAAACGGGTCTGAGATTGAATCATAATTTTTTGAATCCCCTATTGCAATCAAAACACTTTTTAGTTCTACAGTTCTATCGTGAAATAATGAATTTAGTTCGTATAGGCATTTTTGATGCCGCGATTGAAAAGGCCTTTCGGGCTATATTTTCTGCTACTTCGCCCATTTCATAAAGTATTCGACCCGGTTTAATGACCGCTACCCAATATTCGGGGGATCCTTTCCCCGAACCCATACGAGTTTCTGTTGGTTTGACTGTAATTGGTTTGTCGGGAAAGATACGTACCCAGACCTTTCCACCTCTACGTGCGTTTCGTGACATTGCTCGGCGTCCTGCTTCGATTTGATTAGACGTGATCCAAGCAGGGTCAAGTGCCTGAAGAGCGTATTTACCAAAACAAATACGATTGCCTCGATAAGATATTCCCGTCATTCGTCCTCTATGTTGTTTACGGAATCTGGTTTTTGGGGGGTTATAGTTGATGATTGGTTCTCCCAATTCATCTCTACTACAGAACTGGACATGAGAGTTTCTTCTCATACAGCTCCTCGCGAATGAAAAAAGGTACTCAAAAATTATTCATTTTTAATTAAGATATACACGTAAATCCATTTTAATGAATAATTCACGAAATCCTGGGAGTTTTTTAGATTTTATGTAATTTCATAGGAATTTGTATATCTTGATTTAAATCTATAACTAAACATATAAAATAAAACTCTCGCGGGCGAATATTGACTCTTTTAATATATAAAAACTTAGTTCATGACCTCTCACAGCATACTTGACCGTTTGTTCCGCCATCCCGTCCCATGAATCTTATAAATTTTATGTATTCACGGGTTCCATCGTTTCCACCGTCTCTAAATTTATATTAATGGTTAGGTCTGAATTTCACAACGGAGCTCCTAATTTAAATTAAATTCGTTATTGAGTCAATATTCTTAGTCTTTAGTGGCTCGAAGCTCTTTTTTTTTTGTTAGATGAATAAATCAATCGATGAATTGGTATTGATGCTTTATTACTTTTTATTTTTGAGATGACTCAGAGACCTTACATTTCGAATCATATATCATTGATATTTTCTTTCTTTCCCTCGTCCTTTCTTTTACTTATCCACACTTTATTTATATTTTATTTCCCAACTCATAACATAATCAGATTTACTTTTCTTTTGTTTATGCAAAAAGGATTTCAGTTGCTACAACGATATAATCCATATATCATATCTTGAATTTTTTTGGAGTTCAGATAATAAGAAGCGATGGGTTTTTTATTAGTTCTATAGTTATTAGTTCATATTACAAGCGTGGTTCATTTTTTTTTTGAATTCGAACCTTAAAAAAATCAACGAATCACACACTAAGCATAGCAATTATATGTTAATTAACTTTTTATTGAATCCTATAAAATTATAATTTTTATTTTTTTTCCATTACTAACAGATAGATAAGTAGAGTCTTATTATTCCTCGTTTCTAAATATCCAAATTTTGATGCCTAATATCCCATAGATAGTTCGAGTGGGGTATGAACAATAATCAATTTTAGATCGAATGGTTTGTAGAGGAACCTTACCCTCTCTGATCCATTCGACACGTGCAATTTCTTTTCCGTCGATTCGTCCTGCAATTTGTATTTGAATTCCCTTTGTATTTGCTTGTTTGGTTAATTCAATAGCTTTTTTAATTGCTTTTCGAAATGACACTCTATTTTTTAATTGGTCGGTTATAAATTCTGCAAGAATAGTTGGGTAACCATAAGGTTTTGCTATTTTTTTAATAGTAATGTTAAGTTTTTTAGTCATATAATTCAATTCTTTTTGTACGTTTATTTGTAATTCTTCAAGTCCTCTCGATTTCTCTCCTATTAATAACTTTGGGAATCCCATATAGATTATAACCTGAATAAAATCGACTCGTTTTTGAATCTTTATACGCGCAATACCGTCGACACTGGAGGATATTCGCATATTTTTTTGTAAAAAATTCTTGATAAAATCCCGTATTTTTTGATCTTCTTGTAAACCGTAAGAATAATCTTTTGGTTTGGAAAACCAAAGGGAATGATGATTATGGGTTATACCAAGTCTGAAAATAAGTGGATTTATTTTTTGTCCCATATATCTCCACTATACGTCATCTTCTTTTTAGAGATGCATCCAGTTTTTTTGAACCATATGAGATATTCTGCATATTCAGATAAAGATATATCTTTTAATACAATAGTTATGTGACAAGTTGGCCTTTTTATTAAATAATTACGTCCTCTAGCCTGAGCTTTTGACTTTTTCATGGGAGTACCTTTGTTAACTTCAGTTTTACTAATAACTAAAGTTTCTTTGCTAAAACCCATATTATGACTAGCGTTCGCTGCTGCAGAATAAACTAATTTAAAAATGGGATTACAAGTTCGATAAGGCATTAGTTCTAATATGCTAATTATTTCTTCGTAAGAACGCCCACGAATCTGATTAATTACTCTTCGTGCTTTATGATCAGACATACATATATGTTGACTTAAAGCGTACGTTTTTGTATTTGACTTTTCCCCTCTCGTTGTTATCATAGGTTTCACCTCCTACTAAATTATATGAACGATAAAGATATTAACTATATTATATATATAAAATTTTAAATTAACGGCGAGATCTATTATCATTTTTTTCATGTCCCTGGAAAGTTAGAGTAGGTGCAAATTCTCCCAATTTGTGACCTACCATACGATCTTTTATATAAATTGGCAAATGTCCCCTTCCATTATAGATAGAGATAGTATGGCCTATCATTATGGGTATAATGGTAGATGCTCGTGACCAAGTTAATAGTGTTTCTTTTTCCGACTTTGTGGTAAGCTTATTAATTTTTATTAATAAATGATTCGCTATAAAAGGATTTTTTTTTAATAAACGTGTCATAAATTAATTACTCCTGTATTTACATTTCATTTTTTATATTTATAATATCTATTTAAAA